AGACCAATGAAATCAAGTTTTAAGGTTGTAAGTTTAATGGTGAAGTTTGATTACCATTAACCCCCAGAATAGTTAACGAGTTTTTCGGTTTGATTCATCTCCTATTCATCTCCTAAAGGTGGCTCTCGGCCCGAGTTTATATTAAGTTAAATTTGAGTTATATTAAGTTAAGGTGGCCTTAGGCCTTAATTACCTATTGTATTTTTCTTATTACCTATTTTGGTTTATTACCTATTGTATTTCTAGTGCTTTTTTATTTCCTTTTTTTATTTCCTAAAGGCCGCCGCCCCCGGGACCTATTATTTCTAGTTGATTTATGAATCAAGGTGGCCATAGGCCCCTATGGTCCAGTGGTTACGACCTCTCTCTTTCACGGAGAAAACGAGGGTTCAAGTCCCTCTGGGGGTATACCAAGACTCAAGACTATAGGAGTGGGATTTTCTATCAAGTGATCCGTATTTGTCAAGCCCTTCTATTAGTCTACTCAGTGGGACTTTAGATTTTATATCAAGTCATATGTATTTGTCAAGTCTGCCTGGGAGACGAAAGGAAGTTGATTATGGAACGTCTAAAATGAATTAGGCGTTGGGTCGATGCCCGAGTGGTTAATGGGGACGGACTGTAAATTCGTTGACAATATGTCTACGCTGGTTCAAATCCAGCTCGGCCCAACAATTCGCCAATCTACTGTCAGATGGTAGAACCCTCTTGTTCTTACGAAATACCTGATACGAGAGAATAAAAAAAATCCAAATTTTCTGCTAGATCTCTTCTTATTTCCCTGGGATTGTAGTTCAATAGGCAAGAGCACCGCCCTGTCAAGGCGGATGTTGCGGGTTCGAGCCCCGTCAGTCCCGACGAATACAATAAGTACATCAATTCGCCTCGCCATTTTCTGTGAACGAAGGGACAGAGAGTATAATTGAATTCCGAAGGGATTTCCCCCCCCTTTTTTTTTTCAGGATTCTGTCGAAGAAATAACAAACCCTAAACTAAAATGAAAATAACTAAAATAGTGAAGTTGATAGAATATTCCATCTTTTCTCCTGCGACTCATCTTTCTCATGCTTTTTTCTTCTAAAGAAAATTAGATCATTAAAATTTAGAACCTAATTCCTCTCTTTTTCCACTTCGCTTGTATTGTTTGTTGAGGTTTTGTAGTTAATGGAAATGGGCGATGATACTTCATTTGATGGTTTTACAAGGAAGACCTAAGGTAGTTTATAGAAAAGAAAGAACAGAAAAGAAGGATAAATAAAGTAAAGGAATTTTTGATTGGCCGGGAATCCAATCTTGGATTTGGTATGGATAAAAGATCTTCGTATGTTATACTATTCAATTCTCGACGACGAATTAATTTAATAGCTCAGATATTGTTATTCATGATATTGATCCGATTCAAGATCATCGATAGGTAATGCATTCATTGAATTGACAGGTGAAAGATTTATCATCTCTATGGGATTAAATCCCGAGTTATTGTGAAATAAAAAAAACGATGAGATTATGGAAGTAAATATTCTTGCATTTATTGCTACTGCACTGTTCATTTTAGTTCCTACTGCCTTTCTACTTATAATTTACGTAAAAACAGTCAGTCAAAATGATTAATTACTTTAAATGAAACTTGACTTCTGAATTCTTATCAATAGTTGAAGAAATCAAATGAAAAGTATTCTATTTTTGCGTCTTAAATGAAATCAACGGGCTATAATCGGCGATATTCTATGAGATTCGAGAGTATGGTAAGTAAGAAAGAAATTTCTTTCTTACTTACCATACTCTCTAGTAGTGTTATAGTAGCGTATAAAGTTGTACTTGACTTTCTAATAAAGTTGGTATACTATATTAGCTTCTATCTTCAATATATGTATATATTAATCCATATATGGAATTGACGTAGGACCCAATTCTATTTCTTTGATACATCTATTTATTCCGATGAATCTGAAATACTTGTTTTACTGTTATAGAATACATTTCTCCACTAGAATCCAATGGAATTTGGAAATGAAGATCTTTTTATTTGAAAATTATTTCAATTCAAATCAAAAATGCGTTGCAGAACGATCTATAAAACAATTGATACCCTTTCATTCCTGAACTAAATTAGGAGTGCTTCTAAAGTCCACTTCTTCCCCATACTACGAGTGAAAGGGAAAATGTAAAGACTACCATTAAAGCAGCCCAAGCGAGACTTACTATATCCATGTGAATTATGTCCCTTATCTCTATGATAGAATTATTCCATTATTGCTCACTAATAATAGTAGAATGAATGGTTCAGAGTCAAAAAGGGAGTCTGGCCGAACACTATTGATGAACCAATCAAATAAATCCATTTCAAAAATTCCTATATAATTTCTAATCGGGAAAGACTAAACACAAGTAAAATAAACAATGACACTACAAAGTAATTTTACTAATGGAACATCTAGTAATAAAATAAGAGGGCCCATTCCTTTTTTTCTTGCCCTTCAAAGTAAAAATAGATCAATTGCTATCTATTACAAACTTTTATTTCCTATTTGATCAAATCCGTACCCTTTCCTGATTGTCTCTCTAAAGGAGTTGGGAGATAGTATATTATACTCTTGACAAGGGGTTTCAAAAAAAAATGATTTTTTTGCACTTTTTCTTTTCTATAAAAAAGTCAATTATCCATCTCAATCTAATAGTGATTGAATGCCTCAACACTCAGAGATTCTCGCGAGTCTATATATGTAGATTACAATATAGAAAGGGCTTCCCCCAACTAGTAGTTGAATTATCTGCCGGCTATCCAATGTAATTCAAGACCCAATCAGTAGACATTACATTAGTAGTAGAAGGGAATCGGGAAGTCTTGCTTCGACCATTCTAATCTTTCTTTGAATTTTGGATTCAAAGATTTCCAATCTTTTACAAAATCTGCAGAACGGATGTTTAGAATCAACCAAGTATCAACAGTCCCTTTATTCTGTTCTGCTGGGGAAAATTTGATTGAGTTATATCAGCAGAACCGAATAAGATATTTTGATTCGTTTGTTGATGAGGCGGCACCCGGATTTGAACTGGGGAAAAAGGATTTGCAGTCCCCCGCCTTACCACTCGGCCATGCCGCCAAAACGATATACAATAGGAGAAAAATTTCCCCGGATTACTAAACTTTAGTTTATTGTACTTGCATCCCTTTTTTAATCCTTTTTCTAAATTTATAAAAATTCTAAAAGAAACCCTTTTTCCTCTTTTGATTGTATTTGATCTACCCCTTCGATTGATTGTATAGTATCTCAAAACACACAATGCCAAAAAACTTCCACTCACTTTTCTATTGAAAAATCAAATGTATATCTTCACTCAAAAAAACAAAAATTTATGACAAATTGGAATCATTAACTATTTGTATTTGTTGACTGAGAATTCATGAATGATTCTTGGATTTGAATCTCAAATTTGGTTTGACTAATGACATAAGAAAATACAAATTGATACATACTTAAATTGATTCTTTTGAATCAAAAATCCTTCTCAATTTCCATTATAACAAAAATTATAAATATATGTAAACCCCAGAACGGAAATTGTTACACAGATACCAAATTGGCTATTTAGAGTATATTGCCTATAAATAAAGGGAATTTGTTGGAACAAAAAAAGGCCCGGCTGGGTATTGGCCGGGCCAGGCCAAAAGGGCACTTCGAACAAAATAAAAGCAAGAAGGTCTTCTTTATTTATCTTTCTATTTGGATCTTTCGAGCATCTAAATGGAATTGCTAATTATATAATAAGGATAAAGAATGTGAAAGAAATACTTTCTTTAATCCTTACTTGATGTGTAATGTAACATAGTAATTATCTTTTTCAATTGGGAGAGATGGCTGAGTGGACGAAAGCGGCGGATTGCTAATCCGTTGTACGAGTTATTCGTACCGAGGGTTCGAATCCCTCTCTTTCCGTTTCCGTTGATGACTTTCTATTTTTTTCTTTCAAATTTCGCAAACCCCTTTTTATTTTTTCCTAGTTAAACGTGTGGAATAGTTAAAATAAAATCTTAAGAAAATTATAAAATCAAGCAAGAAAAACGAAATTTTTATTTTATTCTTCACGTCCAGGATTACGTCCTGGATCATTGGATAGGAATCCAAAGATGAAGAGAGAAACAAAGAATATTACTACTGTGTAAACGAAAAGTTTGAGAGTAAGCATTACACAACCTCCAAGATCATTTTTTGAAAAAGAAAAACGAGAAAAGATAATAGATCCTCCATTTTTATATCACATATCCTATTTTGACACCATGAATTATAGAAATAGAAAAGAATGTTCAGAAATTCAAATGAAGTTGAAATTTGTAATGTAATAAGAGTCTTTGATTACCACAAATAACTTTCATACCCACAATTAGATATTGTAAGCGACCCTAAGCTAATAAGGTATTTCGCCGGAAAAAGGATTAAAATCGGGAAATGGGGCGAGCCGGATTTCTCGCGGCTATCCGAAATTTCAATGTTTGAATCGAAGGTTCATACTGTCAGACTTATTTGATCTTATCAACTGTTATAATTTTTCTCGAATAAATCCTGAATTTTCTAGAATACTATTAAAGATAAAGATCTTATCGAAAACTTACAGCAGCTTGCCAAACAAAGGCTAAAAGAAAAAAGAACAGGGGTATGACTGGCATAACATCTACGATTGGATTCAAAAAAGCATAGGCTTCGGGCAATTTGGCGAAGAAAAGACTACTCGGATAAAGGGCAGAATTAAGACAGATCAAACTAAAGATATTAAGCATAACAGACATTTTTTTTCGTCGAGATAATTGCATTTTGATTGAGTTATTGATATAAGGAAAAATGAAGAAAGTAAGGTAGACAAAAAAATCCTTCTTTTTCCGCTCAATCAAAAATCCTCTAATTCTCAAAGGAGAATAGAAGAAATCATACTTTCATACAATATCTTAATTGAATTATATGTAATGATCAATAAATTCAGTTGAATTCTAGATATACACATGTCAAAATCCTAGCAACGAATCTATAATAAATTCTATAAAGAATAAAGATTTTCTATAGATAGTTGGACTGGAATTGACGAACACTTAATACCAATATTATTCTTTATTAGTATTAGTGTCCTATAAAAATAGAAATGGGGCGTAGCCAAGCGGTAAGGCAACGGGTTTTGGTCCCGCTATTCGGAGGTTCGAATCCTTCCGTCCCAGAGCATATACCTTGTATCCGAATACTGCTTTTTTTTCAACAAGGTTCTGTTTCAAGGTCTAATCTTGGTATAGAATATGATTCCTCTTTCTTTTTTTTTTGAGTAATTCTTTTTGGAATCATATCTGAGTTTTTCACAAACTGAACTAAATCGAGTTCAAATGATATACAAAAGTAACTGAACCCTTTTGTGATCCAGATAAAGATAAGATGGGACATAGATCACAGTTGCAGAAAGATTACTTAACCTCAGGTTAAACAAAATATGAAAATACATATAAAACGAGGAAGTGCTTAGCCTATAAATATGTATTGTTATCCTATTTCAGTGATAATAGTCTTTCTATTTTTGTAAAAAATAATTTGCATCTCTAAAATATTAAAATTTAAATATTTAACAATGATATTTCTTTTTCTTGTTCGATCTATTCTAAAATATTAAAATTTAAATATTTAACAATGATATTTCTTTTTCTTGTTCGATCTATTTAGTTTATTTGCTTTACATCATTGACAATTCCATTCGAAAAGAAATAGAGATTTGTCTTTCTTATGATAATCAAATGGAGTCTTTACTGTAAAACTTGACTCAAATAATGATGTAGAAGTAAGAAACTTTTTCAAGTATCAATATTTGTAATGATTCCTTATGGATTGAATCTTTGGGAAGTTTTGGGAAGTTGCAATGGGTCAGTCTATCTTATTGAGTCACTTGAAGAGGCAGAGTCAAATAGAATTTATTTATTTGTGTGATTTATGTTAGTTATGTTATTTCTATATTTAGATTGCTGGATATTTCTGGTAGATCTTTTTTTGAGATAGAGATTTATAGAAAAATGTTCCATTCATACAAAAAGGCCAGGGGTAGATAAGAAAGAATATAAATGACTATGTCTCTGTACCGACTGAACCAATGACTATTCATGATTCCATAATTGAATCAATTCCATACTGGTTCCAAATTAGAGGAATGTTATGGTAAAACTTCGTTTGAAACGATGTGGTAGAAAGCAACGTGCGACTTGAAGGACACGATCCGGTGTGGATTCTTATTCTTACATCCACCATTTTATATAGGAATGAAGGTGCTCTTGGCTCGACGTCTTTTTTCTATTCTACTAGAACCCTTCTTTTTTTTATTGGGTTGTAATGTAAATAGTTCGTGACGGAGCTCGAGTAGAATGATTAATTTCTCAGGGGCAACGATCTAGGGTTAATGCCAATCAATAAATTGGAACAACTTCGTAAGTATATCTTCGATATAGAAATCGAAAGGATCCGATTCGAGCAAATTTTCAACTCAAAAAAACTTGTTGGAACGGCTAAAACTTTTTCGATCCACAGTGTATCGCGCACGAATCATACCGTCGGTATGATTCTTTGATAGAAAGAAATCACAAAAGGGGTATGTTGCTACCATTTTGATTAAGAAGCACCGAAGTAATGTCTAAACCCAATGATTTAAAACCAAGATAAAGGATCCCAGAACAAGGAAAGACCACTTCAATTGTCTCACGGATCCGAATAAAGAATCCAAATAGATTTTAAACGAGACAAAAAAGGGGGGGGTTAAAGACCACTCAATAAAAAAATATCTTATTTTCTTTAAGATATTTGAGAATTATTGAACTTGAGTTATGAGTACAAATGATTTTTGATTTTTCAGGAAGGAAGCTAAATACAAATGACTATGAGTTAAATTATAGACTAATTTATTTTACGGATTCCTTTCCTATTTATTTTATTCTAATTTTATCCATAGACAAAACTTCGAATCATTTTTTCTCGAGCCGTACGAGGAGAAAACTTCCTATACGGTTCTAGGGGGGGTTGTTTTTCATCTACATCTATCCCGATGAGCCGTCTATCGAATCGTTGCAATTGATGTTCGATCCCGAAGAGAAGGAAGAGATCTTCGGAAAGTGGGTTTTTATGATCCGATCAAGAATCAAACTTATTTAAACGTTCCCGCTATTCTCTATTTCCTTGAAAAAGGCGCTCAGCCTACAGGAACTGTTCAGGATATTTTAAAAAAGGCAGAGGTTTTTAAGGAACTTTGCCCTAATCAAACGAAATTCAATTAAATTAAGGAAAGAAAAACTAAGGGTAGGATAGTGATTTCTATATTATTTTGGATATCTTTTCTATACTATTACTATGTTTTTTTATTTCCTTCTTTTCTTGCTCTATTCGTATCTATTTATCATTGCTTTTATAGAATCTTTTTCTAAGGAAAACTTTATTTGATCCTCACAAAATAGAAAAGTCTGGCATTACCTGCAATCGGGCGGTTTTA